CCACAATTTCGGATAGTATTTATGGTTCGACCTTTTTCTTAGCAACTGGCTTTCATGGTTTTCATGTGATTATAGGTACTCTTTTCTTGATCATATGTGGTATTCGCCAATATCTTGGTCATCTGACCAAGGAGCATCACGTTGGCTTTGAAGCAGCTGCCTGGTACTGGCATTTTGTAGACGTGGTTCGGTTATTCCCATTTGTCTCTATCTATTGGTGGGGAGGTATATGAAAGAACGAATGACGTGGATTGAGGAATGAAAGCTCGAAGACAAAGAGAACCGGGCTTTTCCAAAGAATGAAAGCAGCTTTCCCACCCCCTTTCGCAAAACCAGTCAAAAAACAAAGTTGACTGTACTAGAAACTCGACGATGCTGTATAGGCAACGGTACTCCGAGTAGTGTATCGAACTACAGGACAGGAGCGACCCATAATCATTGACGAAGAGGAAGGCGTCGGAAAGGGATTTCCCATATTGAAGATAAGCTTTCACAAAGGCCAATAGCCTACCGCTGATGTCACTAGCCTGAACTTCGTCTATCTACGTCGAAAGCTGAGGAGAGTATGGCTTTCTTCGACGAAAGTTTACCCTGAGTCCGATTCCGCTGTTCTAGTTCGAGTTCAGGACAGGACAGTATGGGACCTCGTCGCGTCAGGGCTGTCGGAAGCGAGCAACCAACAAAGAGAAAAGGAAAAATCGGAGGGGCGGGCCCGACGGGAGTAGAGAAAGAAAGGCAGCGGAACAGCGGATCGAATAGGGCTATACAAACGACGATTTCGAAAGGACATCGAAGCCAACATAGACACAAAAGTATAGCCACCAGTAAAAAAACGGCTTCGTCAGCTCAGTTGAGCTACGCCGAGCTAATCTACCGAGCATATCTACCAAACCAGCAAACCCGTACAGAACCAGCTGAAGAAGAAGACAGTCAGGTATAGTGTCCATGAGGGAAAGCAAAGTCAGTAAGGAATTCACCATGAAAAAGAATGGAATGTCGTAGGGAACTCGCCGTGAAGAAGAATTCCTTCCGCATGGAATCCGTCGTGAATAGGGGTCAGCACACAGTGGAAGAACAGCAACTTACCAGTACCCACCACTTCGGTCCGGAAAGACTGAGGTCAGCAGATCCGGAGCACATTGATCCACGCGGAAAAACGAACTCTCATGGAAAACGAAGCTATTGTTAAACGACTGTGCCGATTATTTGACGTGCTTATCCCTCCGAATTTCGACGAAAAAGACATGCGAACGAGGGGGGCGCACCATTTCATATACATATGTCGTGTATTAAAAAAAGATGCCAGCCGATACAACACGGCCACCAAACGCATCCGAAATTCCTTTCCCGAATACGAAGGAAGGAGTCTCCATGGGGGATTTCATAGACGCATGGAATACAATATGCACTTACCTCGTCGACGGAAGATTCTTCTCCCTTCGTATGGGGAGCGGCCGAGATCAAATTCATTCTGGCCAATCTCGAAAAAAAATAGATATCTAAAAAGAAAACAAAAGGCTAAAGTCACAAAATCCGCTCTGTTGTCAGAAGCCATGTCACAGGCCCCCGACTTCGTCGGATCTATACTACCTACCCAGAATGTCCGAACAAATGAAACGACATTATCCCAATATTATGAGGGCCATTTTTGAAGATGTCGACGGGTTCGCCGACGAGCGAAAGACCACGCGGAAGGAGAAATTGACGCGCTATCTCGAAGCACGCGGGTGGCCAAAAGAATATGACGTGGAGGTGCTAAAAGAAAAATATTCTTTCGTCGGACTGTACCGCCATAAATCGGAATCGGGCCGACGCGGCCCCTAAAGACAAAACAACTCTTTCTGTACGGTCCACCAAACACACAAAAGACCCTAGTGCTCCAACACGTCAGCGAAAGTTAGTTTTCAATATCGATTTTTTCGGAGCACGCCCACGACGACTTTTCGGGCGCTCACAACTTCCATGATCTGTGGGTTTTTGATGAATTCCGAGCGCCGGCGGGGCAGGGGGCAGACCAACAGGACTTTTTTTTCCCCCATATACTACGAGTCCTCGACGGGCGACGAAGTGATCTCCGACGCCCGAGATTCCCGGGTATTTACAAAAACGCGTAATGTCCCTATCATTTTCATAGCCAATCATTTGCCCGAGGTCTTGTACAAAAAAGGCCCCCTTCGACGCACGCTTCAACCGAATGCCTTTTCTTACCTCAATCAATAACATTTAGGAAGAAAGACGGAGTTCAACCCTATGGGGTTGTATCCAACGAAGAATGCTAGACGTTCGGGGAGGAAGAAATGGGAAGAATAACATTGGCTTACAACGAATGCCAGTGTAAGCTGCTTTCGAAAACGAAAGCCCAATGGAGGGATCAGCCCCCGCGCGTCTTCGAGCGCGGAAGGAAAGTACTCAGCCACCCTGAATTCATCGCGTTGGAAACCGTCGTTTTGCGCCTTTCAGGCAGCGTGGGTTCATCCGCCGGTCGAAACGGACGAAGAAGGCGAGGGAAGGACAAAAAGACGTCTGCGCGTAATAGATGTAGCTGTGAACTCAGAGAAATTTCATCCGTCGGGAGGAAACGAACTCAAACCAACATGTGACGATCTCCCGGAGGGACTCGTTGATCATCCCACTCCGAAAGCCCGACCCGCATCGCACACAACCCCGCGCTATGGCGACACTTTGGGTACACAGTATCGAGTCAATATTTTCACTCCGAAAGCCGGGATTTCATACAAAACGTCGCAACTCCCGGGTAGGGGAAGGCAACCGTCCTGGGCAATGCCGCTATTCAAAAGCCACGATGCACCGATGGTGGTATGGCGAAGCGAGGATCCAAATGAACCGGACTTTGCCACCATGCTGGGCAATAACAGGACCAAGTATAGACGAAATTCCAGCATGTAGACTGGAGGGGAGGTGGCTGGAGCTTGCCGAATTATTGCGAACGCCTGGTCGACCGGTCGAGGAAAGGATCTCGGATATGGACACGGGTAGGGAGATCGAGCCACACTTTACGTCACAAAAAGTGCTAAAGGGAATATGGGCTCTCGCACAACGCAAGTCCCACGACTCGTCACTGTCACTTTAAATAGAAAGGCAGGAGTTGCACACGAAAGTCCCGAATCGAGATACACATGTCTCACTCCAATAAAACTGAGACCCTGTTTCCAGTTTATAGAAAAAAATCCTACAGACAGGAATGACGAAATCAAATTTGACGTGACGAGAATTTACTAGGGCATAGACGGGTCGGACCGACAGAGTGTAAAAGCACTCCCAGATGTACCCGACAGGGGAACTGGTCAATTACCACATAGCACAAAAGGAAGTGCACTGGTGGTGACACTGGAGATGCCGGTTTGGTAAATTTCGGAATAAATCGACAGAAAATACCGATGTCAAGTCATCTTTCCGTATTCTACGTCATTTCCAGAGTCGAGTGATTCCACTTCCTCGAAATAAGCCCTCGGCGATTGAGAGCTGACGGGTTGACAAAGAGATTTCAATTTCGACATAGTATCCCGTAACCTGTATACTTTTCCGGCGAAGATCTCGGATTTACAGCTTTTCTCGACGAAGTGTAGCGAGGGTTGAATCACCGGATAAAGCAGGTAGTTGTTGAATGCCGAGTTGGAATGATTCCTTCTTCCATTCCGAAAAGAGGTGAAAGCGATCGGTAGCCCTATGCCTATAGCTTGACAGCTGACGTCTTTTGACGCGACGAAGATCAGGCTTTTCAGTACCGTAACCTCGCCCCCTGACGGTATAGAGTTCGTCGGTCAATAAGGAAAGAAAAGAGATCGAGTTGACTTCTTCCTTCCTTCCCTCTGTACCGGACCTCGCCCCCTTTCGGGAACCCTGTTACCTGTAGCTATCCCCCTGCGCTTTAGGGGAGAGCAGCTTTCATCGTTCCAGTCCCAGAGCAAATCTCCTTCTTTTTCCCGGACTGATGACTCCTCATTTCTTCGTCTAGGCTTGACTCTTTTTACCGAGTCTTCGGGTTCGCCAGTTTTACCGAAGGGAGTGAGGCCAGTGATTCCTTCTGACAGTTCTCAATGAGAAAAGGAAAGTTCACGTTTTCCCTTCAGCTTCGACACCTCTTTGAATTGTCGAATGACGGATCCCCTAGCCTACCATGACTAAATGTCGACTGGTTTTGCCACTAGGAGAGATGAACCGTCGATCGATTTCGGCTGGTTGCTCTCCGGGAAAAGTTCAACATTTCGCAGCTATATGAAATGCACTTTTTTGCAAATGCTTTCATCCATCCATTCCATTTTGTCAATGTCAAGAGAAGAGACGAAGTGATTCCTGGCAAGAAGAACGAGGACAACGATCTACCCCATTGATTGAGATAACTACTCGGCATCCAATCCGTCTTGTCTTGGTGGAGTGTCGGTGATGCTGGGTGCTGTAGTTTTTCCCCCCGCGTTGGGCGGGAGTACAGTAAACAATTCTCTATTCGTTTTCAACCGGGATATTGAGTGATTCCATGAATCCCCGAACGAAATGTCTGGAGTAAGACCAGGGCACACAGAGTTTACCCGAGGTTTAGCAATCTCTCGTTCGTCAAGTTCATCTATTTCCGTACTCAATCTCCTCAGAACGTACCGAGGCCAGACAGGTGATCGACGGAGTGAAGTTCGGAGGCAATCTCTTGCGTCGATAGCCCGCTTTGGTGCAAAGACAGAGTTGCCTCATTGGTAGCGAATACCAATGGACCCGTCGACGGGATTCATTCTGTTCAGATGGAAGTTTCCCCAGGTTCCACCGGTTGCTTCGGTTCAGACAGAGTTGACTTGACTGCGTCTATTCCGGCAGTAAGCTAAAAGGGATTCCATCGGGCTGTAGCTATGCAGCTACAGGGAATGAATTGGTTGGTATCCAATGTCGGTGAGGTCTTCGAACCACTGCTGTAGAGGTTCGATTCCCCTAGTTTCAGTTGGATGCTGCTCCGACTAGCCGCTCCTGCGATTTGATTTCGAGAGAGAAGCACGAAGGGAGGCGATCGGCAAAAGACTCTTTCAACTGATCGTCGACGTCGACTTCAGGAGGAACGGTCAGTCAGGATGTGGAAGTACGGGTTGAGCCTAGAACGCCACCCTCAGTGCGTCAGGGAGTTTCTATTCCAGCCCCCGTTCTGGAGGATCCGGGAATGGATGCTGAGATTTCTGAACGGAGTGGGCTCGTAGAGGATTTTTAAAGGAACGGTTTCTTTGTTGCCAAAGCCCCCCTCCGCGATGACTTGTTGGCCTGTGGGGATATATGTCGGGGCCGACGGTTTTTGACGGAGTATCCTGACTTCTTCAGACGCCTTCCACAAAACCCGATGTATGAGTTGGGTAGTGACTCTGGCCACATCTTCGAAGCTTTAGCTGGGCTCCTCTGGCGCACGTACATCAACGCCGTTCTCGAGGTGATGGCTGTAACTCCAGACACACCTCGAGAACGTATAGAAAAAATCCGCGAAAACCTTTCAGGCTGTGTAGTGACAAGATTTGATGTGACGGCACGTGAATGCGTGGCTTATAGAGGTTGAGAAGATAAAGGCAAATCCCGAAGAGGCCAAAAACGAGGTTGAATGAAGAGGCGTTTCATATTCTGGGGGAAACTGTCCGACGCCGGGGAAAGAATTCCAAGTGACGCTTGTCCGAGTGATCGGGAGAGAAGAACGCCCTCGTTCGACGAAATAGGAGAGTTGGAAAAAAGGTTGGCTGAGCTGAAAAAGAAGCTGGAGGATAGAAAGAGGGAAGAAGACAAGGTAAGGAAATGTTCAGCTAAGAGGCATCAACAGTCGGGGCTTCCTCCGTAGGTAGGGGTGCGATGAATAATCTGTCCTCGCAAAGAAAGACTCAAACTCCGGTCGGAGAGCCCTCCGAAACGTCATACAAACGCTGCCTCGTCGCGATACCTCTGAAAGATCACAGCTTACTCACCGGGAAACTGGGGCTCCATCATAGCCAGCCGATTCCAATATCCAGTCATGACAGAGTCAAACTCATGGAGGGAGCGATCTCTCTTACGCTCTGCACGACTGTCGATCTCCAACCGATCACACGTCGGCTTCATTAGACTGAACAGAGGGACCGTTCAGATAATCCCCAGTCTCCTTCGCTGTCTGAAACTTTGCCAGATGGATTCCAATTGATGGCTCAACGGAGTTCACAATCCAGGCCAACATTTTGGCATTGTCAACCTGTCATTCCTTGACCTCTCCAAAAGAAAAAGCAACCCTCTCCACTTTCACAGAGCCATCAATCTTTTTCCATAAAAAAAATCAATCACGGCCCATCGACGAAGCGCCTGCGGTAGCACGAGGAAGCAAGCTGCTCGTGAGAAACGGGAGTCCCACTGATCAATCAATCAGTAGCGTCTAACCTGTAATGGTTTTCGGGTACAGTCTCACACTGAGGATACTCACCCTTCTACCGGTAAGATGAACGAAGTGTTTTCCAGCCGTGGTCATTAGAAATTCAAACGGGGGCACCATCTGGTCGCTGTCTTACTTCCTGCAACTCGACTGTCGATCTGAATTCCATCGACAGCTCAAATCGGGAAAGTTGGTAAGAATGACGTAGTCGATCGACAGTCGAGTACCGCTTCCCCAGTCCACTGGATGATTTGATTGAACAAGCTATGACGTTTCGAGAATGATATGGTCATTTCAGGAAAAATGAAGGTTGAAGGAAAAAGAGCCTAAACCGGGCGTTTTTCATTCCGCTGATCTGTTGAGACAAGTATCGCAGTTGAATGATACGTCCCAAAACCGTTCCGAGCACCGATCATTCTGGGAAGGCCTGACACAATAGGAGAGATCATCAAAAACCTAGAAAACCCCAATAGGAATCACTGAATTCGTCTCGATCATCATGCTGTTTGATAAATGCGATCCCGAGACCCGGGCCCCTAACCATCGCCGCCGCGGCATCCACAACCTATCAACCCCTCGTTCTTTCATCCCCCGAACCGCTTCACTTGCCCGGATTGAGTTACGACACCCACTCGGTGCCTTTCGATTACAGTTTTGGAGCCGCACCTCATGCACAGTCTGAGAGTTGTGATGAAAGACGAAAGATTCCTAGATCAGGAAGGAAGCCAGCAAACCTCCAACAGCCCGCTACGGCTCGACGGTGAGACGTCATCAGTTCCCCTTCCATCAAATCCTCGACGTTCGACGTGACGGAAACCAGAGCCTTCGTCATGATGTGTCCACCCAATGGAAGAAGATCCAAGCCCAACGTGGGGGTTGTGTCTGTAGAGTGATTTCGGAGGCGGGCATACAACGCACAACTCATGTCCTTCGTCGGAACTCAGGGATAGGGTGTCCGGAAATACAGCTATTCTATCTCCATTGTCCCACCCGCTCCGAAGGATGCCCCAGGTTCCTAGACCATAAATATCCCCGTCGGTAGGTTGGACCGAGCGAGCTTCCGATCAACTGAGATTTTCGGCCGATTCCCCTTCGATCGGAGGATTGCTAGAAGTCTCCCTGATCCCGAGTGGGACCAAACAATTCGATCGGAGTAGTTTAGTTGCCGAGCCATACAAAAGTCGTCACAGCGACAGGGGGAGCTGTAGGAGGCACAGCAGCAAGACTGCAGGACAGGAAGGGACAGTGAATTTCCTCCCGGGAGATTTCGTCGAAACGTTGGGGAGGAAGAACAGACGGACCTGCCGACCTGTGCTCTGTTGGTGATGATAAGCCCAGAACTACAGGAGACAAAGCCCTCACTCTCCGCGCTCCACAGATCGTGCTTCCCCACCCCAAAGTCGGGACCCGTCAGAGCTGGACCTATTTACAGACTCGATCATTGACCGAAAGCCCGACGAAGATAAGCATGGGTCGAAAAAAAGGCGAGGGATGGCGAGGAGAAGTGAACGAGCTCCTGCGTCGAGCGTCAGAGGTCAGAAGCGATCTCCGTCGACGGTTCGCCTCCGATCCCCTACGAACTTCTGAATGTGGCACGTCCTTCCACCAGAAGGAATGGATGAATGCTCCGGTTGAAACGCGTCGTACGCCCGGTTGGTAGGTGCTCGATCGGAAAATACGGAAGATGAGGGCGGGGGATCGACCGAATTCTACTCAAAGCATGGCGTAACATAAATGGGTTTGAAGCGAGATGTGGTCTGATCGGACCACGAATTTGCTTGGTCTTCCTCGGGCCACATTGATGGAATGGAAAAGGGAGGGGCGGGCCCACCATTCACGCACGCTTTTGCCCTGCCCCATTTGATCAGGACCATGCGTAGCAAGAGATGACATAAACGCGACTTCCGGGCTCATATCGTGCATCGCTATTTACCCCGTCTACCCAAACAGAGGTTCCTATCCGTACGGGAGCCTCACGAAGGGCCCATGACGACAGGGACTATACGGTGTGGGGGTAGGAACACGTAGTTGCTAGTCTCAGTCGAGCCTATAGCTGTCTCCCCCTTCTTCAATTTCGAAATTCTACCTTTCTTTCTCTCAGGGAAGGGAGGAGCATATAACTCAGTTGATCCCCGACGAATTATGCCTCAACCTGCCTTTCGATATATTTCGACAGTCAAGGAGAAAGCCCGACCAGCCGGCATTCATACCTACAACGACGTCTCTCTCTAAAGAAAAAGAAGCCCGTCGACGATCCGCGCCTCTACCAGGAGAGAATACGTCGTGATGTCTTGGCAACAGAAGGACTCCTTTTACCTATGACGAAGAAGGAAGAAAGAAGTTTGACTGTCCCCGTCCGACGAATCAAAACCGACAAGCCCATCTCTCCTGGGAAAATAGAGCCTCCAGTTGCACAAAAAGAAACGGAGGTAGGGCTGACGGGACTCAGACACCACACCTGAACTGAGAAGATATAGCCATGTTGGGAAGTCAATAATGACTAAAATGGGCTAGGAGACAAATCAACCGTTTGGTCTCGGTGATGGCAAAGGACTTCTTCCACTAGAAAAGACTGTCGGATCAGTTGATGAACACGATCACCGGCGTGATCAGGAAACCTCTCCTTATCAGTTGGCATTCACTATTGATCGCCTCGCCGAAATACTCACTCGCCTTTGGTTTGGTGGAATGCCTGTCTCGCTTTTGGTGGTAGTTCTGTTCATCTTTGCGTCTGCATGCATGGGCATAGACGAGAGCCTGTAATTACGCATATAGCACCAGAAAAGTCGAAAAGAAAAAGTCGGAATAGCATCTGATCGGAAAATCAAAATCTCAGTAGGACGTCAACTCTGCTCTCCAAAAGTATGTGGAAGATTGACGATCGGATCGCCTCCCGTCGGTTTGGACTATACAGTTCCTGTCTCCGTTCCTCACGTCATCGGGTTATTTGGGCGGACTCCTTCTCGGATGCAGTGGTCGCGACGGTGTCATGTTCTGTACTGGTACACTTCCCCGTATAGTCTCAGGGCATGCTTTGGTTCAGCAGGCCGGTGTAACACAACCGACTGCTGGTAACTATGACCGTTGGTTTATAAGACTGTCGACCCTGAGTGGTACGGCCGGTCCCAATCTGCGTCCCGGAGTGCCGATCCTGCACCACACACCCAGATGAAGTCAGACGTAATGTAATAACCGACGATCAGCAAGTTGACTGACAGACAAGAAACGTCAAAGATAACTGAGGAACATGATATACTGCATCAAGAGATAAACGACCAGATGGATCAGAAGAGCGAGTCACAGATCCAACCTGACGAACAGGAACAAAAGCACCACGGGATGTAAAAACAGAAATAGATGAGGATGGTGTGACAGAAGAAGTCAGAACTGTGCTCTCCGGAGTCATATGATGGGTCGCTCCTGAATCGACATATCCAGGATAACGGAGAAAAAGAAGGATTTTTTTAGTCCTCTGCCTTGGTCACCTGCTTTGTGAGCGAGAAGAGTCATCTTTTATTGGGGAAAGCCGGGCTCTCATTATGACTCCAGCCTCCACGCATGAAATGTTGGCATGCATGTTCCGACATCCATCGTCTATAGTGCTTGCTTTTTCCGATCATTCAATAC